TTTTTATAATTCGAAATCATTCGAACAATCGGCTAATCCGATCGATCCCGTTCGTTAGAATTTTTCTTTATTCATTCTGTCTTCCTCTATGAACCTTCCAGTCCTATCTATATAATAATATAAGTATTAAGTTCTATTTTATTTTATAGAAATAATCTATCTAATATAAGATTCTAAATAGAAAGAAGATTAAAAGATAGAAAAATAGAAATATAGATAGAAATATAGAAAAATATAGATAGAAATATAGAATATATAATATATATATATAGAATATCAAAATAGAAAAGAAAGAGAAGAAATGATGAAGACAATAAAACAAACCATTGTTACGTTTCCATATTAAAGTAAAGTATAGTACTTCATTTTTTTCTTTATCTTAATGCCCATTGGTGTTCCAAAAGTACCTTTTCGGAGTCCTGGAGAGGAAGATGCAGCTTGGGTTGACGTATAGTGCGACTTGTCAGACATATTGGTCATATGGTATTTACCCGTTATCTCCCCCGATCGAGTATTCTCTGTTTCGCCCAATCCAATAAAGATATATTCAATATTGTATTGATTTAATCATCAATAATTCGGAGCGTGAAGCACAATAATTCCTATTGGGGATCAATATTATCAATTCAAATAATTGATGGTTTACTTGGACTGAGAAAATAAAGTATCCAGGCTCCGTTCAGAGAATACCAAATTGGAAATGGTAAGAGTAAGAGTAAGTAAAAGTAATATAATGGGAGTGTAAATGTAGTAATATAAATAAGAAATATTAAATTAAAGAATATAAAAATAAAATAGAAATTTAATTAAATTCTTATTAAATTCTGATAATTAAATAGAATTAAATAGAATATAATAGAACTTACTATAAATAGAACTATAATAGAATCTTATAATATAATCTATTATGTAGAATAGATGATGATTACACGATTACCGCTTTTATCATAGACTCTTCTTAGACTTACTATAGGGATTCTATAAAACTGCCTACCAATGGATTAGTATGATGAATACATCGAATATTTTGGGGAAAGGTATCAAACAGTGGTACTGGAATCATTTGACCTATATGCGCAAATGGAATTCGGGAAAATATTCCCCCGGAGTAGAACAAGAACCTAAAAGAATCGAAAGGGCCCATTCAGGAACAAGAAAATTACATCGTTATTTGAATTTCGATGAAACAATACATCAATGAGAAGTTAGTTCAATAAGTTCATAAAATTCTTTTTTCTTTTTTACATGAGTTTTGCCCTCCTTCCAATTCTAGAATGTAAAATAAGGAAAAAGAAATAGGACTGGAATCGACACATTGATTCTTTTTTTTGCAATTCTTTCGAACCGTATGCATCCAAAGGTGCACGTACGGTTCCTCAGGGATACAATTTTGCCCTAATCAACCGACTTTATCGAGAAAGATTACTTTTTTTAGGCCAAGAGGTTGATAGTGAGATCTCGAATCAACTTGTTGGTCTCATGGTATATCTCAGCATAGAAGATGATACTAGGGATCTTTATTTGTTTATAAATTCTCCAGGCGGATGGGTAATACCAGGAATAGCCATTTATGATACTATGCAATTTGTGTCACCGGATGTACATACAATATGTATGGGATTAGCCGCTTCAATGGGATCTTTCATTCTGGTCGGAGGAGAAATTACCAAACGTCTAGCATTCCCTCACGCTTGGCGCCAATGAGTTTTTTTATTTGAGAAAAAAAAAGAATACTATGCCTTCGCTGTATCGAAAATGAATCAAATAAAGAATAAGTAATAATAGCATGGCACTTCGAGTTCGATATGAACAAACCATTATTGTTTTTTTTCTAATATGAGATTTTGTATCGAGATAGTAGTATGAAAGAAGAGTTATTCCCAATTTGATTTATGTGTCAAGCAAGAGTCAATTTCAGCGTCACAAACCATTATTCTTCCACACCAGAAGTATCTTTCTTCTTTTTATGTTATGAGAGAAAGAGTCAAAAAAATGGAAAAATCATTTTCTCCTTCTTGGATCGTATCAAAAAGAAACTTTGGGATTGCTAAACAAACCACAGACGAGCTAATTATATAAAGCAACAGAACCATCATAGTATCTTTTTTACTACTACGAAAGGAAGGGTGGTAAATGGATCATTTAACGATTTTGATCGGATGGGTTCTATTTCTTCTTTTTGATAGAATCGATTCTATCGAAAAGAAGAAATTCCATTGCAGAGCCGTATGCAATGTACAAAAGATGCCCGTACGGTTGTTTAATTCTTTTTATTGTTATTTTGATTCCCCCTTACTTTAACCCAATCGTGCGATATATAGATAGAAGAACCGTTCATGATGTTATATCAATATCATCAGGGTTATGATTCACCAACCTGCTAGTTCTTTTTACGAGGCACAAGCAGGGGAATTTATCCTGGAAGCAGAAGAACTATTGAAACTTCGCGAAACTCTCACAAAAGTTTATGTACAAAGAACGGGCAACCCTTTATGGGTTATATCCGAAGATATGGAAAGGGATGTTTTTATGTCAGCAACAGAAGCCCAAGCTCATGGCATCGTTGATCTTGTAGCGGTCGAAAATTAAAATACTGGGGATTCCGTATAAATATACGAATTCCGTTTCAAAAATGGAAATTTCCGTGTGAATAGAAATCATTCGTAATCATCAACCATCAGGTTAAGATCGATCTAAGCCAACCCGCTCTATTCTATCTAGAATGAGATTCTATAGACATGCCATGCCAACCATTAAACAACTTATTAGAAACGCAAGACAGCCAATAAGAAATGTCACGAAATCTCCCGCTCTTCGAGGATGTCCTCAGCGTCGAGGAACATGTACTAGGGTGTATGTGCGACTCGTTCAGTTCAGATCATGAGTTTGAAGAAATGCAAAAATCTTTTCCAGTATCAACGACCACTACCGATGAATTAGGATAGATAGAGTGGAAGACGGCTATCTAATTGACTATTCTATAAATATATAAAAATATAAGAATGAAGATCTATCATCTACCTAATTATGTTATGAATTTATGGTTTCTATTGGTGCAAATCCAATCACTCCATTTGAGATGAGAAGGAATTCTCCATTGGTAACAAATAGTTATCCATTAAGCGGAGGAAAAAGGTTATGCTCCTATTCCTATTCTTGAAAAAACGGACTAACAGGGTCAGCGACCTAGCCAACTTTCAGAATTAAATGCCGTCACTGTATGGATAGCTTTTTTGTGAAAAGGACTATTACTTTCTAATTAGAATTGAAAAATGGATGGGTAGAGCCAAAGAATGTGAACTATACAAGTTCACAATAAAATTCTATGAAATGAAAGAAGAGGCTCCGGTGTATAGAGAGGACCTCACCGTTTCAGAAGTTGCCATAGAAACGAGGGAACCCACTATTCTTTTTTATTTAGTAGCAGTCGAATTTATTATTTCCAGGCGAGATACTTTGAAGAAAGAAAAAATGAAGAAAGAAAAAATCGTGGTCGGGAAGGTCATAGTCGCAAAAGCCATTGGAATTTATATTTTATATATCGGAAGAATCCGTTTTGTTATTAATCGACCGGAGGAAAAGGATGACTGAAAGAAGAGAAATCAATTAGTTATTCAATACAGTTTCATTTGATTCAATGACCAGAGTTAAACGAGGATATACAGCTCGAAGACGTCGAAAAAAGATTCGTTTATTTGCATCAACCTTTATAGGGGCTCATTCAAGACTTACTCGAACGACTACTCAACAAAGAATGAGAGCTTTGGTTTCCTCTCATCGAGATAGGAGCAGGAAAAAGAGAGATTTTCGTCGTTTGTGGATCACTCGGATAAATGCGGTAATTCGTGAGGATAGAATATTCTATAGTTATAGCCTATTCATCCACAATCTGTACAAGAGACAATTGCTTTTGAATCGTAAAATACTTGCGCAAATAGCCCTATCAAATAAGAATTGTTTTGATATCATTTCAAATAAAATCATCAATCAAAAATCAAATACAAATAAAATAAAGGAATAAAAGAATCTTAATAGAATCTATTATACAGGAAACAAGAATGATTGAAACAGGATTTCCCGGAGAATGGACTCCGGGAAGATAGAAGAAAAAGAAATTAAGATTTGAGTAGTAGGAATAAACGAACATCTTTCAAGAAAAAAAGATTTCTTCCCCATTTTTCCTTTTTTAGAATACAAGAATCAAATATGGATTCTATTTTTTTTCTTTTCGAGCAAAACATTAATATGAGCTTGATTTCCTATTGGAGTTTTGAGGAGTATCTCTATTTATTTTTGGTTCTAGGACCAGTAGTTCTAGGGATCGACTCCACTCTCTCCAATTGTTTCTCATTATTACGAAAAGGTAACGAAGATAAAATACGAGCTTGTTTTATAGCAATAGTAATTAATCGTTGTTGTTTCAAGGTCAACCTATTCGTCCGTCTAGATAAGATTTTTCCTTGTTCACTAAGAAATCGACTAATTAAACTCATGTTTCTATAATCGATTCGATCCCCCGATCCAATTGGGGGTAAACGCCTACGAAAAGATCGCTTGGATTTACGAAAAGGTTGTTTGGATTTATCCATGGTTTGCTTATTCCTTGTTTGTTTATTCCTTATATATAAAAGGATCTAGAAAATAGAATCCTATTCTTTTTTCTTATTCATTTAAGATTCGACCAAAATAGGATTTGGTTTGTATTCTATATGTTAATGTTAAGATGTAAAGTTATTACTCTTCCCGTTACTTGGAAAAATCACACACGCATTCCGTTCCATCTATTTCTTTATTTCCCCATGAATCGTATACTTTTGACAATAGCGACAAAATTTTCTAAATTCTAATCGATTGGGTGTATTGTGTCGATTCTTTTGAGTAATATATCTAGAAATGCCCGGCGATTCTTTATTGACACCCTTTCGAACACAACAGGTACATTCCAAAATCACTATAATTCTGATATCTTTACCCTTGGCCATGAACCTCCTTTTCATTTTGGATCGACTTCACTTTAGAACTCTCTTCATTTTCTTTTTGACCCAAACCAAATAAAAAGAAAATAAAAAAAGAATCTCTATATTAATAAAAGTTACTAACTAGAAATAAAATTCGTAAATCTTTTCTTTTTCGAATTCTTAGAATTCGAATGACTTCGAAGTACTATAATAGAAAATAGAATCACTATTAATTACTATAACTATAAAGAAAGAGAGTCATATTCATTAATAGAAGAATAGTAAGAATATCGTAATAATTAATGAATACAATTTTTTCTAACTATGAATTATTCCTATCCTAATCTCAGTATTTTCTTCTTTCTATATTAGAATTTCGTGTAACCGCCCCTAAACGACTGGATCCACATTTCCATTTCTTTTCCCCCAAAATCTATCGTAGATTCACTGTATTTTGACTGAAGTTCGATACACTCTTTCGCTTTCTTTTTTTTTTAGGATAGGAAAGAAAAAGGGAGCGAATTTGGAGACATGTTACTTAGAATTGTATCTCAAATATTCTTCATTTCTTCACAGATCAATACAAGAATTCAATCAGGATTAAAAAAAAGGGAATGACAAGGCATCCGGAAATAAACGATTAATTTCTATCAATAGACCTGCTAAAGACCCAAACCATAGAGTGGTTAGCACAGGTGCTGTTGAGAGATATGTTTTGATATCTCGCATTGAAAATCCTCCTTCTTCTTTTATTTTTTTTTTCTTATTTATTTGAATTCTTTATTTGTATTGTATATTGTAATACATATATAGTTCTAGTTCGATATTCTAATACATAGATCATAGATAACCCGATCTTTTAGTTCAAGATCATTTGTTTTTGCTTGAAATGAAATTAGAATTAGGAATTACTAACTAAAATGCATATGTACAACGACCCAGCAGATTAAATTTTGCCGCCCCCCTAAAAAAGATGACAAGAACATTCTCTACCTATAAGAGCAAAAAAGAAGGATGTGTGGAAAACAAGACATGGATTTTATACAATGACACTGTACAACAATTTTTAAAAGGGATGTAGCGCAGTTTGGTAGCGCGTTTGTTTTGGGTACAAAATGTCACGGGTTCAAATCCTGTCATCCCTACCTATTCTTTCTCCTATGGACAGTTACGAGGGATTCATTGAGTAAGATCGGGAATTTTTGGACATAATCTTTCATTTGTACATACTATATGTACACAAGACTCCTCCGGGGTAAAAAAATACTTTTCTTTACAATCGTATCTACTGTTATAGGATATGATATAAGAAAGCGCTCTTAGTTCAGTTCGGTAGAACGCGGGTCTCCAAAACCCGATGTCGTAGGTTCAAATCCTACAGAGCGTGATTCCGTTTCTTTTATGTCGAATTAAAATGAAATAATTTAACAAAACAAAGTAGAATTGCAACTGAAATTTGACCTCCTACAAGGAGGAGGTCAATCAAAAAAAGAGATGTTACTCAATCAAAGGTCCAACTGATCACCACGCCTGTATTGTAAATATGCAGTTACAAATAATCCTGTTAAAGTAATAGGAATTAGACCTAAGACGATTCCAAATAGAAAAACTTCAATCATTTCGATTTGTTTTAGGGAATAAAAAGAGAGGTAAGATCTATCCCTAAATATTAATCTGAATTATCCGTGAATCTCAATGAACAGGAATTGGCAATTGACGCGGGAAGGAACCATAGAATACCTGAAATGAAATATTATGAGAGGCTTTGATTTTTCTTTTTGTAAATTGTTTATTGAATTTCATTCATTTCAAATAAGTCGTATCTTGTTCAAACCAATAAATAGAGCTGGGGTTATAGTTGAAGCAGCCAGTAAAAAACCAAAATAACTAGTTAGAATAGGCATGAAAGAGCTAAATTAGATATGTTCTTTTACTACATATATGAATAAAACATTTACCTAAGTCTCAATCCAGATACGACGGTAAGAAAAACAAATTTCAAGAATTCGTTTAGTTCCAATTGAAAGTTCTTGATTTATCAGTCATTATAGACGGACACTAAAAAAAAAGAAAGCCTTGACTTTTTCAAAGAATCTCAAAATATTGAATATTTTCATTTTCTTTTATTTCTTTATTTGAATTTGATTTCGGACCAACTCGATTCAAAGAAGAGCAACTTCTATTACCCTTTTATACCCTTTTAGGTTCTATATTCTTTCCATATTAAAGAATCCCATCTTTGTTTTGTATTGTAGTTCCATAAGGAAAGAACTCTTGGGGGGATCTAATGTAACAACAGTTGCATCACGAATATGGATATGGATTGCTCCAACGATCTCTTTTTTTTTCTTTTCGCAAATATGAAAAAGAATAATAAAAGATATGAAATAGAATTCTAATTCTAAATATATTAATTGCAATTAACCAATGAAAAATGAAATAGTAAAGAATGAAATATATAGGGATAGTAATAAGAATTTCCATTTAGAATAGTAATAATAGCTTCAGTTTCTAATTTCAAAGTGAAATAGTGTATTAGCAT